TCTTCTTTCTCCGAGCTCGGATTATAGAAGAAGGAATCGAGAAGAAAGTATCAGCAACAACTGGTTTTATTACGGGACAGCTCATGATGTTCATATCGATCTATTATGCGCCTCTGCATCTAGCATTGGGTAGACCTCATACAATAACTGTACTAGCTCTACCGTATCTTTTGTTTCATTTCTTCTGGAACAATCACAAACACTTTTTTGATTATGGATCTACTACCAGAAACTCAATGCGTAATCTTAGCATTCAATGCGTATTCCTGAATAATCTAATTTTTCAATTATTCAACCATTTCATTTTACCAAGTTCAATGTTAGTCAGATTAGTCAACATTTATATGTTTCGATGCAACAACAAGATATTATTTGTAACAAGTAGTTTTGTTGGTTGGTTAATTGGTCACATTTTATTCATGAAATGGGTTGGATTGGTATTAGTCTGGATACAGCAAAATGATTCTATTAGATTTAATGTACTTATTAGATCTAATATGGCTCGAATCTTTAGTATTCTCTTATTTATTACCTGTGTCTACTATTTAGGCAGAGTACCGTCACCCATTATTACTAAGAAACTGAAAGAAACCTCAGAAACGGAAGAAAGGGGGGAAAGCGAGGAAGAAACAGATGTAGAAATAGAAACAACTTCCGAAACAAAGGGGACTAAACAGGAACAAGAAGAATCCACTGAAGAAGATCCTTCTCCTTCTCTTTTTTCGGAAGAAAAGGAGGATCCGGACAAAATGGATGAAACAAAAGAGATCCGAATGAATGGAAAGGGAAAAACAAAGGATGAATTCCACTTTAAAGAGACACGCTATAAAAATAGACCAATTTATGAAACTTCTTATCTAGATGGGAATCAAGAAAATTCGAAGTTAGAAATATTTCAAGATAAAAAGGATAAAGAGATATTCTGGTTTGAAAAACCTCTTGTTAATATTCTTTTCGACTATAAACAATGGAAGCGACCATTCCGATATATAAAAAATGATCGATTTGAAAATGCTGTAAAAAATGAAATGTCACAATATTTTTTTCATACGTGTCAAAGTGATGGAAAAGAAAGGATATCCTTTACGTATCCGCCAAGTTTATCAACTTTTTTTGAAATGATACAAAGAAAGATGTCTTTTTTTACAATAGAAAAGATTTCCTATAATGAACTGTATAATCACTGGAATTATACCAATGAACAAAAAAGGAAGAACATAAGCAACCAATTTTTAAATAGAGTCGAAATTCTAGATAATAGATTCCTTCCTCTGGATATAATCGAAAAAAGAATTAGATTGTGTAATTGTAATAATGAGACTAAACAAGAATATTTACCTAAAATATGTGATTCTTTATTTAACGGACCCTTTCGCGGACAAATCAAAAAACTATTTTTCCTCCCAATCATAAAAACTTCTCTAGCTATAAAACATTACATAGAGACAATTTGGATAAATAAGATTTATGGCATCCTTCTTACTACCAATTACACAGAATTTTACCATAAATTCAATTTATTTGATCGAAAATCATTATCAACAGAAATGAGTTATTTCTTAAACATAATTAGCAAGTTTGGAGGAAAATCAACATCAAATTTTAATTTGAAAGGACTTTATTTATTTCCGGAAAACAAAGAAGTAAGAATTAATCCAGAAGATCCAATTCAAATTTTAAAATTTTTAATCAATGCAGTTATAACTGATACTAAGGATAAAACAATTAGCAAAGAATATATTGGAATAAAAGAAATAAATAAAAAAGTTCCTCGATGGTCATATAAATTAATCGACGAATTGGAACAACAGGAAGTAGCAACTGAAGAAAGTGGGGCAGAGGATTATCAAATTCGTTCACGAAAAGCCAAACGTGTCGTAATTTTTACTAATAGTCCGGAGAATACCGATACTAATGAAAAAGAGACTGATAATTCTGATCAAGCTGAAGAGGTGGATTTGATACGTTATTCACAACAACCGGATTTTCGTCGAGATATAATAAAAGGCTCTATACGAGCTCAAAGGCGTAAAATAATTATTTTGGAACTGTTTCAAGCAAATGTGTATTCCGCCCTTTTTTTGGATAGAGTAGACAAACCTCCCCTCTTTTCTTTTGATATCCCCGATCTAATGAAAATAATTTTTATAAATTTGATTTGGAAAAAGAATAAATTCAAAATTTCGGATCATACAAAGGAAAAGACAAAAGAAAGTGAGAAAGAAGAGAAGGCCAAAAGAGAAATAGACAAAAAAGCGGAGAAAACTCGTATAGAGATAGGGGAACTTTGGGATAGCATTATATTTGCTCAAGTAATAAGAGGTTTTGCATTAGTAATCCAATCAATTCTTAGAAAATATATTATATTACCTTCATTAATAATATCTAAAAATCTTGTTCGTATACTCTTATTTCAATTTCCCGAATGGTCCGAAGATTTAAAGGATTGGACTAAAGAAATCCATATTAAATGTACCTATAATGGCGTTCAATTATCAGAAAAAGAATTTCCGAAAAACTGGTTAACAGACGGTATTCAGATAAAGATTCTATTTCCTTTTCGTCTGAAACCTTGGCGCAGATCTAAGTTACGATTCCCTAATAAAGATCCAATTCAAAAGAAAGGGAAAAAACAAAAAAATGATTTTTGTTTTTTAACAGTTTGGGGAATGGAAACTGAATTACCTTTTGGTTCTCCCCGACAACAAATCTCATTTTTTGAACCCATTTTAAAAAAATTAAAAAAAATAAAATTAAAATTGCAAAAAAAATGTTTTCTAGTTCTAAGAGTTTTAAAAGAAAGAACAAAATCTTTTCTAAATGTATTAAAAGAAACAAAAAAATGGGTCATCAAAAGCATTCTCTTTCTAAAAAAAAGAATCAAAGAACTCTCAAAAATAAACCAAATTCTATCATTTGGATTGAAAAAAATAGAAAGATATAAATTGAGTGAACCTAAAAAAGAAAAAAATTCGATAATCCATAATCAAATTATTCCCGAATCGTCTATTCAAATTCGATTTTTGGATTGTGCAACTTACTCATTGACAGAAAAAAAGATTCAAAATTTAACTAATAGAACAAACACAATCATAACTGAAATAGAAAAAATGAAAAAAGATAAGCAAATAGGGTTTCTAACTCGAGAGATAAATATTAGCCCGACCAAAATAAGTTATGAAGATAAAAGATTAGAATCACCAAAAAACATTTGGCGGATATTAAAAAGAAAAAATCTTCGATTACGGCGTAAATTACATTTTTTTTTTAAATTTTTGATTGAAAAACTATACATATATATCTTTCTATGTATCATTATTATATTTAGAATCATTGTGGAGCTTCTTCCTAAATTAAAAAAAAAAAATTTGAATAAATACATTTACAATAATGAAGCAAATCAAGAAAGAATTGATAAAACAAATCAAAGTATAATTAACTTTATTTTGACTATAAAAAAGTCACTTTGTATTATTAATAAAGATTCACATATTTTTTGGGACTTATCTTACTTGTCACAAGCATATGTATTCTACAAATTCTCACAAATCCAAGTCAGTAACTTATATAAGTTAAGATCTGTCTTTAACTATTACGGAACATCTTTCTTTCTTAAGAATGAAATAAAAGAGTATTTTGTTGGAACGCAAGGAATATTTGATTCCGAATTAAGACAACATAAAAACCTTCGAAATTCTTTAATTAATGAATGGAAAAACTGGCTAAAGGTTCATTATCAATATGATTTATCTCAGATTAGATGGTCTAGATTAATATCACAAAAATGGCGAAATAGAGTCAATCAATATCAATGTCGTATGACTAAAAATAAAGATTTAAACAAATTTGATTCATATGAAAAAAACCGATTCATTCAATATGAAAAACAAAATTATTTTGAAATAGATTCATTACTAAAAAAGAACAAAAAATTAAAAAAACAATATCAATATGATCTTTTATCGTATAAATCTATTAATTATGAAGATGAAAAAAACTCATATATTTATGGATTGCCATTACAAGTAAATAAGAACAAAAAGATTTCTTATACTTACACACCTAAACGTAAACTATTTGATATGATAGAAGGTATCCTTATCAATAATTATCGAGTAGAAAATAATAGTATAGATATAAAAAAAAGTCCGGATCGAAAATCTTTTTATTGGAAAATTATCCATTTTTGTCTTACAAAGAAGATTGATATTAAGGCTTGCGTTAATATTGATACCATCACTAAGAGGAATCAAAATACTAAGATTAGTGTTAATAATTATCAAATAATCGATAAATTTGATAAAAAAAAAAAAGGTCTTTTTTATCTCACGATTCATCAAGAAATTCACCCATTCAATCAAAAACAAAAAAAGTCTCTCGCTGATTGGATGAGAATGAATGACGAAATACTAAGTCGCCCCATATCGAATCTTGCATTTTTGTTATTCCCAGAATTTGGGATATTTTATAATACATATAAGATTAAACCCTGGGCCATACCAATCAAATTACTTCTTTTCAATTTTAATGTAAACCAAAATGTTAATAAACATAAAAGCATCACTGAAAAGAAAAAAATATCTCTTTTTTTATTTTCGAAAAAAAAAACTCTTAAGTTAGAAAATAGAAATCAAGGAGAAAAAGAATTAGTCGAAAAACCATATATTAAATCCGCTCTCTCAAACCAAAAAAAAGATGGTGAACAAAGTTCTCCGGGATCAGACATGAAAAAACGTAGAAACAAAAAGCAATACAAGACTAACATAGAAGCAGAGCTTGAGTTTTTCTTAAAAAAGTATTTGCGTTTTCAATTGAGCTGGAATGATTCTTTAAATCAAAGAATAATCAATAACATAAAAGTATATTGCCTCCTCCTTAGACTGAACAGTCCAAACGAAATTGCTATATCCGCTATTCAAAGAAAAGAAATGAATCCGCATATTCTGATGATCCAGAAGGATTTAACTCTTACAGAATTTCTAAAAAGCGGAATATTTATTATCGAACCAGTTCGTCTGTTTGTAAAAAATGATGGACAATTTTATATATATCAAACCATAGGTATTTCATTGGTTCATAAGAATAAGCACCAAATTAATCAAAGATATCTAGAAAAAAGTTATGGCTATGCTGACAAGAATAAGAAGAATTTTTATGAATCCATTGGAATACATCAAAAAATGACTGGAAATACAGACAAAAATCATTATGATTTGCTTGTTCTTGAAAATATTTTATCCCCGAAGCGTCGTAGAGAATTGAGAATTCAAATCTTTTTGAATTATAGGGATATAAACAGTATCTATAGAAATACAGTATTTTTCAATGGAAATAGGATAAAAAATTGCGTGTTGAATAAAAAAAAAAATCTTGATAACGATAAAAAGAAACTAATTAAATTAAAGTTTTTTCTTTGGTCCAATTATCGATTAGAAGATTTAGCTTGTATGAATCGCTATTGGTTTGATACCAATAATGGTAGTCGTTTTAGTATGACCAGGATTCATATGTATCCGCGATTGCAAATTTATTAATGGTACATTTTTACTATATTCTCGAGTATATGAAGACAAAGAAATAAACATACCCATTATCTTACATTTCATTCTGATACACAATACTTACTAATTTAATGAGTCATTGTATTATATTTTATATTATTAATATTAATTCGATCTAGAAATGAATCAACAAAATATTCTTATTTATTTGAAGATCTATTATTTTTTGTGAATACAGAAATAGACCATACTTTTGTATACGGTATCCGATTCGAATCCAATTAATTTTTTAAATTATATTGATTACTAAAGTAAGTAATTTTATTTGATTTTATTTGACAAAAACAAAAAATTCTTAACGAAATTAAGAGTCTTGTGTATATCAAATTCAAATGAGTGGCATTATTATTACTGATCAAGAAATATATCGATAAAAATATCTAAAAAAAAAGAGAAAGGGACGATTCATTTTTATGATAAAAAATGCATTCATTTCCATTTTTTCGCAAGAAGAAAAAGAAGAAAACAGGGGATCCGTTGAATTCCAAGTATTGAGTTTCACCAATAAAATAAGAAGACTTACTTCACATTTAGAATTGCACAGAAAAGACTATTTATCTCAAAGGGGTCTACGTAAAATGCTGGGAAAACGTCAACGGTTGCTGTCTTATTTGTCAAAAAAAAATAGAGTACGTTATAAATACTTAATTAATCAATTGGGTATTCGGGAATCCAAAATTCGTTAATTTGAAAAGTCATTTTGAATTATTTGATTTATTAGATCTTGAATTTTGATGAACTTTTTTTCGTTTTGCGCAATTCATGGAAGAATGAATCGAGGAAAAACTTATGAATATACCAGCTACAAGAAAAGATCTCATGATAGTCAATATGGGTCCCCACCACCCGTCAATGCATGGTGTTCTTCGACTCATCGTTACTCTGGACAGTGAAAATGTTATTGACTGTGAACCAATATTGGGTTATTTACACAGGGGGATGGAAAAAATTGCGGAAAACCGAACAATTATACAATATCTTCCTTATGTAACTCGTTGGGATTATTTAGCTACTATGTTCACAGAAGCAATAACTGTAAATGGGCCAGAACAGTTAGGAAATATTCAAGTACCTAAAAGAGCCAGTTATATCAGAGTAATTATGTTGGAATTGAGTCGTATAGCTTCTCATCTGTTATGGCTCGGCCCGTTTATGGCAGATATTGGTGCACAAACTCCTTTCTTCTATATTTTCAGAGAAAGAGAATTTATATATGATCTATTCGAAGCTGCCACTGGTATGAGAATGATGCATAATTATTTTCGTATCGGAGGAGTAGCGGCTGATCTACCTCATGGGTGGATAGATAAATGTTTGGATTTCTGCGATTATTTTTTAACAGGAGTTACTGAATATCAAAAACTTATTACACGAAATCCTATTTTTTTAGAACGCGTTGAAGGTGTAGGCATTATTGGTAGAGACGAAGTAATAAATTGGGGTTTATCAGGACCAATGTTGCGAGCTTCCGGAATACAATGGGATCTTCGTAAAGTTGATCATTATGAGTGTTACGACGAATTGGATTGGGAAGTCCAATGGCAAAAAGAAGGGGATTCATTAGCTCGTTATTTAGTCCGAATTGGTGAAATGACAGAATCCATAAAAATTATTCAACAGGCTCTAGAAGGAATTCCGGGGGGACCCTGTGAGAATTTAGAACTTCGATACTTTGATAGAGAAAGGTATCCAGAATGGCATGATTTTGAATATCGATTCATTAGTAAAAAACCTTCTCCTATTTTTGAATTGCCGAAACAAGAACTTTATGTAAGAGTCGAAGCCCCAAAGGGTGAATTGGGAATTTTTCTGATAGGGGATCAGAGTGGTTTTCCTTGGAGATGGAAAATTCGCCCGCCGGGTCTTATCAATTTGCAAATTCTTCCTCAGTTAGTTAAAAGAATGAAATTGGCTGATATTATGACAATACTAGGTAGCA